TAATTATCTATGGCTGTTTATGTCTCTAGCATGACCACTTGATAAAATGTGGAGGAAAGTCGGGCAAATGGCCGATACTACTGGAAGGATTCCTCTTTGGATAATAGGTACTGTAACCGGTATTGTTGTGATTGGTTTAATCGGTATTTTCTTTTATGGTTCATATTCCGGATTAGGTTCATCTCTGTAATAACCAGACGAACTGGGTTATAGACATGAAAGCATAAGAACTCAACGGGATCCCCCTCGAATCAGACAAGGAAAGAGGGGGTAGGTCCCGTTGAGTTCTTATAATATTTTTTTGTATAAATATTTCAAAAAAAAAATCCACTTCATTATTATTAATTGATTCAGAAAATCTTTTACTCGAAGGTATCTGTGAATACTTTCAAAATTAAAACAAAGAAGTAATCACTCAATTTCCCCTTTTAGATTTTAGAATGACTCACAATTTTATATAGTTCTATATATAGATATATATTTATATCTATTAGGTATCATGCAAACCCTTTGTATACTAATAAAATAGAACCTTACTCTATTTAATCTAATAAAAATTTCCTTTTTTCGATTTTAGAAGTTCATTGAACTTGAAGAAGTTCTATTTGTATTTGTTCAATAAATTTACCTATATTTTTGTTTGTCCACTACTTAACATGATAAATCGAAAAAAGGTTATGATAAACCGAGAAAAAAATGGAAACTACGAATAGTCATTTTTGACGAACAGGATCAAGAATCTTTATTAATATTAATTCGACACAAGAAGGGGTTGGGGAAAATCCCTTTTCTTGTCTCAAGGACTAGGAGACGAACAACCCCCCCCCCCCCTAAAATAAAACCCTTTATTCCTTTCATTTATACTTTGGTTTCCATTTTCCGCTTATTTATCTTTTGTTTTGGTTCTATTCGAATAGAAAACTACTGATTCATTCTATAACACTTCGATTTGGAATGAAAAAACAAAGAAGAGATAAGTGAAATAAAATAGTCTTCGTCAAAATATACATATCATGACCGGTATAAGTAATTCCCGAAATCTCGTAGAAAAAAAAAAAAAGAAACAAACAAAAATTTTTTGATCATACACAATTACATAATATAATTATTACATAATCTAATTGCCAACAAGAGTTTGTTTCTTTTTAGAGCTTGATGTTGAAAAATCCGAGGATCTAGAAATTCATTTCGGACAATTGAACCTTCTCAAACTGTTTCTTTTTAAGAACTAAAAAGATTTGTGCCAAAATAACAGATGCCAAGAAGAGCAAAAGGCCTTGGACACGTAATGGATCTTGAAGTACTACTTCCGCATCCCCCTGACCAAATCCGCCCACATTAGGATTACTCGTTAATGGTTGATCAAGTTTGATGGATTCGCCCTCGGAAACAAGAAGTTCTGGCCCTGGAGGGATAATATCAACCACTTGACGCCCATCCGATGCCTCCACTATGGTTATTTCGTACCCCCCTTTCTCTTTTCGTATGATTTTGCTTACTATACCAGCTGCTGTAGCATTATAAACATTATTGTTACTCTTGCTCCCGTCGGGATAAATCTGACCCCTTCCTCTGTTCCCGCCGACATATATGGGATATTTTAAGAAGTGAACTTCTTTCTTAGTAGCGGGGTCCGGGGAAAGAATAGGAAAGGTGATTTCACTATATTTCTGACCAGGAACAGGACCTATCACAAGAATATTTTTTTTAGTAGGGCGGTAACTTTGAAAAGCCAAATTTCCTATCTTTTCTTTAATCTCAGGCGAAATACGATCGGGGGGGGCTAGTTCAAACCCCTCGGGTAAAATAAGAACAGCCCCTACATTCAAAGCTCCTTTTTTACCATTAGCAAGAACTTGTTTCACTTGCAGATCATAGGGAATTCGAACAACTGCTTCAAATACAGTATCCGGAAGTACCGCTTGTGGAACCTCGATATCCACGGGTTTATTAGCTAAATGGCAATTGGCACATACAATACGGCCAGTTGCTTCTCGTGGATTTTCATAACCCTGCTGTGCAAAAATGGGATAGGCATTTGAAATGGGTGCCTGAGTTATTATATATATCATTATCATGAGTGATACGGAAATGGATCGAGTAATCTCTTTCTTTATCGACGAAAAGGTTTTTTTAGTTTGCATGGTCCAATCATTGATCCCGAAATTTTCTACAATAAAATTAGGTAGGTCGCTAGTAGAGTTCCCTATCTATAATTTTGCTATTTAATGAAATAAATTTTCTGAAATATTGGAGAAATAGCTTGGCTGGGTAAAAAGATTAAGTACTATTTTGAATGTTTTGCTTATGTACAAAGTACCAAATATTCTAATTAGGTCGGTCGATAATTTTTCAGTCGTTCATTGAATGATAAATCACTACAAGTGAAGGAGATACACGATTTAAATAACGAAAGATCCAATATTTAAAAATTGTATCTAAAATGACTGGAAAAGTAGAAACAAGACCGGATATAATTTGATCATTATGAGTAAATCCAAAATCTTTGTAGACAGAGCCAATCATTAATTCCCAACCGTGGGGCGAATGGAATCCGATACATAAATCAGTTAATAAAAGAATAGAAAAAGCTTTTATTGTGTCGCTTAAGTTATATAGGAATTCTTGAACCCAAGAGTTAAGAATAACAAGTTCTTGATTACCTAAAATAGAATAACCACTTAGAATAACGAAACAGATTATATTTGTCGAGAAGTGTAAAATTGTATGGATACGATCCTCATTGTGCATCTTGATCAATTGGATCGTTTCTTTGTAGATTTCAACGCGAAGCTTTTGTAAATGTGTTTCCGGGTATTCCTTTATCATTTCCTCCAAACGAAGGAGTTCCTCTAAGTCTATGAATTTTTTTAGAATACTCTTTTCTTGAATATCATTCAAAAGAATTTCGGATTGCCTAATATTCCACCAATTTGTAATCCAAGATTCCAGACTTTTTTGAAATGAGAGAGAGACCCACCAAGGCAAAAATACTATAGATGCAAGATATAGAAGGGAAATTAATACTTTCTTTTTTGCCATTTTTTCGTCTGTGAATTTTTGAAGTTTTAATGAACTCACCCCATGCGTCGACTCTATATGATACTAATATTTCTATCAAGCATAAGTTATATTCCAAGTCATCTAGCCCATTAATCCATTTCGGAGTTTTTATTTGTGATGCAGTATAGTGGTTAGTCCTTGAATCTAGAAAGAATACAGAAATAGAATAAAAAAGAGCCCACTTCAAATTAAATTAATATTAGTAGGATTTCGAGACGAAAGAACTCCTGTTCTATTAAAAAAAATATCAAATATTTTGAAAAAAAAAATTATGGACACAAAAATTTTCGTTTTAGGGTTGTTTCGGATACGTTTACTTTGGCTCGAATAAGCAACTTCCGTTAACTTATGGTATAGAAAAAAAGAGGATTCTTGAGTTTTTTCCCTCTTGCAAAGTATTAATTCTTCAATTTCTTTTTTCAAAATACTTCAATTGGTACGCGCAAGAAATAGGCCAATTCAGCAGCTTTTTGCTCAATTTCTCGCGGAGTCAAATTCTCATCAGTACGCGTCAAGGGAATGGACCCCTGGCCTCTGATTTCCATATAAAGGACCCGACGAGCAAAAATGCCCTCTTTATTTTCTATTCTGATGGACTGAATGTCTTTCATAAGGAATCGGAGGAATATGCGACGGTTTTTTCCAGGGAATCCCCAACGAAAAATACACACTATGCCCTCTTTTATATCGAATCGATCATAACCACTACCTACATTCCACAAAATTGTGCACCACAAGTAAGAACTAATAAAAAGACCCGCGATCCCATAGAAAGACATCACGATCCCTTGTGGAAAAAAATGGATTTGCTGAGAAGGAAATAAAGATATAAAATTCCTACCAAAATAACTGGAGGTTCCAACCAATACAAACCCTAATGAACCTAAAAAAAGAATAAGGGCCCAGCCGAAATTACTTATTTTTCGAGATCCCGCTATAAGTTCTATCCATATACGTTCTGATCGCCAACTCATATTCTCACTAGACCTAGTTGCATTTTATTGGAATTGGAAAAATAACAAAAATAAATTGGATTTTACTTTTTTTGTTTCCGAAGTAACTTTCATCAACCAGCACTACTATGATGTGAACCTTTAAGAATAATTCATCGAATTGCTTAGATCGAAACTAAAATAATAACATCTCTTTCATACGATTTCCTATAGCTATCCACATATATATATTGACTTTACGTTTCCGAAATTATCCCCGATGCCGATCCATTTGAAAAATGAATTTACCCCTATATCATGTTTACACATACATAAGAGCTTATGCTCGAAAGAAGCAACATGTTATACCATATTCTACTAAATAGATATGGGTGTTATGATCCAAGTCAGTTTTGAAAAAAAAAAAATGGATAAAATTTGTCCCTATAGTATCTAAAAAATTTTGTTTTTTTGAACATGAAGAGATAAAGAAACCATTGCAATTGCCGGAAATACTAAGCCTACTAAAGGCACAAAAATGGAGGGAAAGTTGTTGAGAGTTATCATTGAATGGGTACCTCGATTTAATATTTGTACCTGTTATTTTTATTTATTGTTTTATATTAATATTTTTATTTTAACCTTATATTGTTAGAAAGATATCTTATAATTCATATATAAGATATAATTCATATATAATATTTATTTTATATAAATATAATTATTATATTATAATAAGTATACCTAAGTGAGTATATACTTAAATAAGGAATATATAAGTATATGTTTTAATATAAGTATTTTTTGAATAAATATTTATTCAAAAATTCAATAAATGTGTAAATAAAAAATATGTAAATAAACGGACGTATTCACCCTTCTACATGTTTCTACACGAAATATATGTATGATAATCCACCTTTTTATTATTCATAATATTTGTTATTTTCTTGTTCTTGTCTTATAATTTAAGAATTTTCATTTCAAAAAAATTATTCCGTTTTA